TAAGTAGTATTGATATTGAACATTTCCATATGAATATACGAATGGAAATGTATCTTTCTTCATTTTTTGCTAAACTTTATTCAATATAGACAATTCAACATGAATTTCCTATTATTATTTAAAGTAAGCCGCCGCCATGGTGAAATTGGTAGACACGCTGCTCTTAGGAAGCAGTGCTAGAGCATCTCGGTTCGAGTCCGAGTGGCGGCATAAATAGTAATTCATGTTAATAATATAGATGCAATAGATCTAATTGTATAATAGATCTAATAGAATCTAAAGAATCTAAAATTTTCAATATTTTAGATTCTATTTAAACTCCCAATTTCAATTTTTTAAAAAGGACTTTTCTTTATGATATTTGCGACCTTAGAGCATATATTAACTCATATTTCCTTTTCGATCATTTCAATTGTGATTATAATTCATTTGATGAACTTATTAGTCTACGAAATCGAAGAATTACGTAATTCATTAGAAAAAGGAATGATAGCTACTTTTTCCTCTATAACAGGGTTTTTAGTTACTCGTTGGATTTCTTCGGGACATTTTCCTTTAAGTAATTTATACGAATCATTAATTTTCCTTTCATGGAGTTTATCCATTATTCATATAATTCTGTATATTAGGAATTATAAAAATGATTTAAACGCAATAACTGCACCAAGTGCCATTTTTACCCAAGGTTTCGCCACGTCAGGTCTTTCAACTGAAATGCATCAACCCGCAATATTAGTACCTGCTCTACAATCTCAGTGGTTAATGATGCATGTCAGTATGATGTTATTGAGCTATGCAGCTCTTTTATGCGGATCTTTATTATCAGTTGCTCTTATAGTGATTACATTTCAAAAAAAAACCGATTTTTTTTTGAAAAACAAGAATTTTTACAGTTTAAGGAAATCGTTTTTCTTTGGTAATATGGAATATTTGAACGAAAAAGGAAGTATTTTAAAAAAGACTTCTTTACTATCATTTAAAAATTTTTACAAATATCAATTAATTCAACATTTGGATTCTTGGAGTTATCGTGTCATTAGTTTAGGGTTTACCTTTTTAACCATAGGTATTCTTTCTGGAGCAGTATGGGCTAATGAAGCATGGGGTTCATATTGGAATTGGGATCCTAAGGAAACTTGGGCATTTATTACTTGGACCATATTTGCAATTTATTTACATACTAGAAAAAATTCAAAATTGCAAGATCAAGTTACGAATTCGGCATTTGTAGCTTCTATAGGATTTCTCCTAATTTGGATATGCTATTTTGGGATCAATCTATTAGGAATTGGGTTCCATAGTTATGGCTCATTCCAATGAATATCTAATTGACTAATTGAATAAAAGAAACTGCATAAAGAATAAATAAAAAATAAAAGATACATAAAAGAATCGTCAAAGAATCGTCAGATACACAATGAAATTTTGTGCGAGTTTTTGAGAACCTTTTAATTTTTAAATAGAGGAATTATTCAAAAGGTTCTCAAAAACTTTAGATATATCTAATTACAATTCTAATTAACACTTACCTTTTTTTCATTGCACAACGAAGAATCATGAAAATATGAAAGTCGAAGAATTCTAAGACTTTTTTTTTCCAATTAATTAAATTTCTTGAATCTAAAGAAAGAATGAGTATCTATAAAAATAGAACTTGTACCTTGTCAACCGATAATGGGAGAACAAATCAGGATAAATACCAATTCCTATTACAGGTAGAAAGATATAGATCGAGACAAAGAGTTCTCGTGGTCCAGACTTAAAAAAATTGAGTTTGTAATATTAAATAGCTTATATCCATAGAAAATCTGACGTAATATCGTAACATAGATAATAAAAAATAGAATTTCATATCATTCCAATTGACATCACAAAAGTAATTAACATTTTTGGTATGAAAAGATATTTTGGGCTGGTAATTATTCCAAAAAAGAGTAAGAATTCTGCAACAAAACCACTCATTCCTGGCAATGCAAGAGAAACCCTCGAGAAACTACTAAACATGATAAAGATTTTTGACATTGGAATTTGACATTGGAATAGGTATCCCCATCTCTTCGAGATAAAAAAAACGTATTCTATCACAACTTTTTTCTGCTAAGAAAAAAGCACAGCACCAATCAATCTATGAGATAGTATTTATAAAATGATTTCATTAAGTCCTATGACAGTTATTCCTATAATTAGGAAACCCATACCTAGAATTCCTATTAAGAAAAAAAAAGAACCTCCGGTAGTGCACAAAATAAACTTTGTAGTTGAGTATAGACATTTTTTTCCTCCCCACATGGATAAAAGTAAATAAAAAAGGAATTAATTTTAATTCCTACATGATGAGAAAAAGGAAAAAGTCTCGAGAAGAATATGATGCTATTTGACCACTATACATTGCTAACATCAAGAAATATAAAAATCGCGGATTTTTAGTAATTGGCCAAGCTACTAAAGTAGTTCTAAATCCTGTCAGTAAAAAGGGTCCTATGGAAAGTCCATCGGTTTCCAGTCTCCATTGAAAATCAAAAAGATTGATCCATTTAGAATCCGTCTTAGATTGGATTAATGGATCCTCTAATTGGGAAATGATAACAAAATAAAACCAAAATAAATAGATCATTAGAAGGAACTCTAGGATACATATATATAGAGTATACCATCTATACCTTATTTCTCCTATGAGTGAAAAAGAGAATTGAAGAACCCGCAAATATGGTCAAACCAAAAAGTATTGTTAACCAAGGAAAATAACTCGTGATAAAGACAAGATAATTTTATACCAGAAAAGCCCGTGCTCGGGAGAAGAATAATATATTCTCTTTTCTCGAATACGGGCTTTTGTTGGTAAAGAGGAATCAAATGATTCAAGTGGAGTTTTTTATCACATATCAATAAGAAAGACCCATGCTGCGAGTTGTTTCATGCCATAAATAAACACGGACACTCAAAAAATCCGTTGGACAAGCGGATTCACATCTTTTACAACCTACACAATCTTCGGTTCTTGGCGCAGAAGCAATTTGCTTAGCTTTACATCCGTCCCAAGGTATCATTTCCAATACATCCGTGGGGCAAGCTCGAACACATTGGGTACATCCTATACATGTATCATAAATCTTTACTGAATGTGACATTGGGTCTGTAAATTCCAGTTTTGAACACAAAAAATTTTCAATCTGGTAAAATAAGAAAATGAAATAATCATATATTTTCTATTGTAGACACCAGATGAATCAATGATTTATCAAAAATTTAAGAATAAATAGATTTTTTAATCTGTTTATGAGAAAGGACCAAGATACTTTGATTTCCATTTAAATAACCATGAAATATAAGTTTACGAATTCAATTCATGTTAATTTTACTATATGTATATAGATATATAATAGATAAGGATATAATATATAAAGATATAAAGATTCTAGTATATAGAAATCTAATTATATAGTGATATAGGTAGAATAATTATATAGATAATAATTATATAGATAATAGATAGATAAAAATAGAATTCTAGAAATAGAATTAAGGATATATTGATATATTATATATAAATTATATAAATATCAAATATAAATATCAAATTAATATGTTTGTTATTAGGTTAGTGATAGAAGAGGTTAGTAACTCTAAATCTCAATCATAAATCTATATGAAAAAAGAAAGAAAATAAATAAGTAAATAATAATAAGAGAATTTTAGATTCTCTTAATCTTGAATTATAATTAGATTATCTTATTATTCTAATTCTATTAGATTCTATTTATATTTAGAATATTCTAATTATTCTAAAAGTCTGATATTTTATTCTAAAAGTCTTATATTTCGATTTATATGTGAAAAGAGAATAATTATGACTAATTTTTCAGCAAATTTGATTGATAAATACGAATTGATTTTCTGTTACAATGGATCGACGAAACAATAGCTAGGCCAATAGCTGCTTAAACAGCAGCAATGGCTATAACAAAGATTGAGAAAAAAAAAGATTTGTACAAACCAATGAAGTGATCCTATTTCCAAAGGTCTGCAAATAGGAATCATTGGAATATTATGAACCGTTCATAAACAGCACAGCAAATATGATTAATACATTTATGGTTCCCACAAATAAACAACTGAGTGGCAGCTACAAAATAGGAATTAAAAAAACTATAGAATTACGGATATACAAACAAGAAGAACCAATACCAATGAAAAGGCAGAATCAATGGGATTGGTAAGTAATACTATTCCCAGACCTCCTAATATAAGAACTGATTCCAGAAATATTACTAAAGATATTGAATAGTTACAGGTAAATGATTTGTATGGGATAAAGTAATTATGAAACTTTGTCCAATGTACTTGTCCAATGTACTTTGTGGCTCATATTTTTTTTTTCCTTAATTCATTATTTCATTCATTTATTAAAATGAAAAATATAAACAAAGAATAACTGAACTAATAAACTAATAAAAAAATAATTAAAAAATAAAAAAGAATAAGAAATTCAAATTGAATTAAGAAATTTTTGGTTCCCTAATATTTAATTGATCCGTTAATTTCTTATAACGCACTTTATTTTTCTTTGACAAATAAGTCAATAATCGTTGACGTTTTCCTAGAATTATTCGTAGACCTTTTTGTGATAAAAAATCTCTTTTGTGCAATTCTAAATGTGAAGTAAGTCTCCGTATCTTACTGGTGAAATGGAATACTTGAAATTCAACAGATCCACTATTTTCTTCTTTTTCTTCTTGTGTAATAACTGAGATGAATGAATTTTTTTTTACCATAAATGAAAATTTGTATCTTTATTTTCTGTGAATTTTACCGATCAGGAAAAATAAAAAAGAATAATTATGCCAGTTATTTTTATCTTTTCATCTAGTATACATCAAATTTGAATTCTATTGATATACTCTTTTTTTTTCATTTATGTGGTTTATGTTTTGTATATTTTGATCAAAATATACAAAACATATATGTATTCGCGAAATAGAACAATTTCTTTGTTCTTTTTACTTAATTTTTTTACTTAAATAAATTCCACTCTTCCTAATTAAAGTTGATATACTATGAAATCAGCATCATGTATTATAATATTACCACATAGTGTATATGTTTTGACTTTCTCATCTACCAAATATGTTAGACGATATGTAGGAAATCCACTATAAATTCTTTTTCATTGGAATTGAATTCATTCCTAATTGTTAATACATATGTATTCTTGACATACTGAAACGACTGCTGTTATTGGCATCAAACCAATAGCGATTCATACAAGCTAAATCTTCTAATCTATAATTAGGCCAAAGAAACAATTTGAAATTAATGAAATTTTTTCTATCTGTATTAATATGTTTGTTCTCATTCAAAAATTGTCCACAGTTTCTTATTTTATTTTCATTAACATGAAAATTCCGGGAATTTAAACAAATTCGAATTCGAAATTCTCTACGACGTCTGGGGGATAGAATATTTTCAGGAACAAGTAAATCATAATGATTTTTGTCTCCACTCAAAAATAGGTTGCTGTGTTGTGCAATGGATTTTTCAAACCCCCCTTTCTCAATTCTTTTTTTTGTGTATTTTTTATTTGTTTGGTACTTCTTATTATCGACTGATGAAATATCCATAGTTTGATATATAATAGAATTTCCGTCCCTTCGTATAGATAGACAAATTGGTTCAATAATAAATATTCCCTTTCTTATCAATTCTGCAAGAACTAGGTCCCTTTGAATCAACATTTCATCTAGATTTATTTCACCTCTTTGAATCGAAGATATAGCAATTTCCTTTAGATTTATCAGTCTAAGTAGGAGACAATATATCCTTATATTTTTCATTATTTTCTTATTCAAATGATCACCCCATCTTAGTTGAAAAAGGAAATATTTTTTCAAAAAGAAATCTAGTTCCATTTCATTCTTGCTCTTATATTGTTTTTTTTTTATACCTTTTTTTATTTCTAAGCTTGCGTAATCTTCTTCAACAGCTTTTTTATTCTTTTGGTTTAGTAGATTCAATACAAAATTTATTTGGACCTCTTGTTGGTTTTCTTCCTGCTTGGATTTTACTAATTCAAGATCTTTTTTTTTCTTAGATGATTTTACGTTAATTTTTTCATTTATAGAAAAATGAAAAAAGAGTGATTTGATTGGGATGATCCAAGGTTGAATTTTATATACATCAAAAAGTAGTACAAATTCTGGGAAGAACCAAGTTTCTAGATTGGATATAGTATCATGATTGGATGCGATATCATTATCATAGAACCTTTTTTTATTCATTCCCATGCACTCAAAAATAAAATTGCATGTTTTGATCTCTTGATGAATTGTAGGAAAAAAAAGATCTTTTTTTTCCATTTTGTTGAAATTATTAATTTCAGTCTTAGTATTTTTCTGAATCTTGATGCCAATATGTGCATTGGTCCAGATATCCATATTATTCTCAATATTATTTAGAAAACAAAGATGAAGAATTCTACAATCAAAATATTTTCTATCCAAATCCAAATTAGTATTCCTATCAATAAGAAATCCTTTTTCTAGATAATCATTACTAGGTATACTTACCAATACATAAAATGATTCAGGTTTCGATGTATTGAAATGATATGTAATTTCTTGGTCCCCGTTTTTTTCTAATGTTGATCCAGAAATGTATAAATTAGGGAGGCTTATGCATTTATATGATAAAATATCATATCTGTAATGTTTTTTCCATTTATCTTTTTTATTCATAAATGAATTCTCTGCATAGTCATTTTCTTTCATGGAATAAATGAATCGGTATTTTTTATAGAAATCCAATTGGTTTGATTCCTTGTTTTGAATCATACGATTTTTATCAATTATATTTCTCCATTCATTAGGTACTAATTGATACTTTTTTTTTTGAGATAAATCGTATTGATAATAACTTTTTAACCAGTTTTTCCATTCGTTCATTACAAACGTATTAATTTGCTTATGTCTTGATTTAGAATTAAATATTCCGTGTATCATACAATAGTCTTTGAAATTATCCTTAAAAAAAGGATAGCTCCCTTGATATTGAAATACAGGTCTCAAATGATACTTATTAAGTAATTGGTTTTGGGATATTTTGTAAAAAACATATGCTTGGGATAGGGAAGATAAGTTCCAATAAGTATTGGAATTTTTATTGCTAGTCTTAGTATTATCAATATTTGAAAACAATTTGTTTATAGTCAAAAGAAAATTCATTGTATTTTGATTTCTTTCATCAATTCCTTCTTGTTCTTTATTTCTTTTATTTATTTCATTGTTGTAAATGGATTTATTAAAGATCTTTTTTGTTGATTCAAAGAAAAGGTGTGTATTGATCTTAGAAATGGTAATGGTACATAAAAAAATATCTATGTATATTTTTTCAATGAATGATTTGATAAAGTAATGTGATTTACGCATTAATCGGATATTTTTCTTTTTTAATATTTTCAAAATATGCTTCTGTAATCCCGATCTTTTATTATCATAAATTATAACTATTTCTTTTTTTTTCTTGTCTTTTGCAATTCCTTCGATTTGATTCCTGATTTGAATTGTCTTATCAGAAAGATCTTTCATTTTTCTTTCTATTAGTGAATAATTGAACCAATTTATCGTTTGATTCAGAACGGATGATTCGCTAGGAATATTTCTTTTTAAATCTTTTTTATTTTTGTTCGGTTCATATACTTTTTCTTTCCTCACTTCAAATAATAAATTTGGATTTACTTTATCCAGTTTTTTCATTATTAGGTTGATAATTTGAACTATTTGGATGACTCCTTTTTTTTTTTCTTTTCTAACTTTTAGAAAGGATTTTTTTTTTCTTAGAAGTTGTAAAAATTTCTTTTTCACCTTTTTTTTTCTTTTTTGAAGTTCTTTATAAATAGGTTCAAAAAAGAAAGGTCGTTTTCGGGGAGAACCAAAGGGAAGTTCCGCTTCCATTCCCCAGACTGTTAAAAAACAAAAATTTGTTTTTTTTTCTTTTTTTTTCATTAGATCTCTCTGATAAGATCGTGCCCTAGATTTTCTCCAAGGTTTTAGACAGAAAGGATATAAAATCTTTATCTGAATACCATCTATTAACCAAGCTTGGGGAAATTCTGTTTCTGATAATTGAACACCGTTATAGGTGCATTTAATATGGATTTCTCTATTCCATTCCTTAAAATCCTCGTCCCATTCGGGAATTTGAAATAATAAAATACGGAAAAGATTTTTGGCTATTATTAATGAAGGCAATATAATGTATTTTCTAAGAAAAGATTGGGTTACTAACATCAAACCTCTTATTACTTGAGTAAATATAAAGGTATCCCAAGCTTCTGATACTTCTATCTGTTCATTTTTATATTTCTTTTCTTCTTTCTCCTTTTCTTCTTTCTTATCTTCATTTTCAAAATAGGAAATTTTTAATTCTGATTCTTGTTCTCTCGCCATCCAATTCCTAAAAATTAGATTCTTAATTTCGTTGATATCAAAAAACGAAAAAAAAGATGTTTTGTTTAGACGATCCAAAAAAAGAGGAGAATGTACATTTGCTTGAAAGAGGTTCCAAATAACTGTTTTACGTCTTTGAGCGCGCATGGATCCTTTGATTAGATTGCGACGAAAATCCGATTGTTGTGAGTAACGTATTAAAACTACCTCTTCATTTTGATCATCCTTTTCATCATTGTTACTAGTATTCAGAATACTAGAAAGAGAATTGGTATTCTGATCATTATCATTATAAATTATCACAAGCTTGGCTCTTCTTGAATGAATCTCATAATATTCTTCCTCCAAATCTTCTTCATTTTCTTCTTCTTCTCCCAAATTCTCGGTTAATTTGTATGACCATCTAAAAACCTTTTTACTGATTTCTTCTTTTCTAATTCCAATAGATTTCTTTTTCATTATTTTTTGATCTTTTGTATGTGTTGTAATTACATCAAATAAAAATTGAAAATATTTTTCTTCACTTTCTGAATCAAGTCTTTTTTCTTCTGTAGAATTTAAAAATGATTGACGATGAAGTTTTACGGAATTATTAAGAAGTAAATCATGAATCTTATTTATAAAAAAAAATTCTATGAAATCTTCTGTATCTGTATAAGTATTCATGATTGCACGTGAATCTAATTCTTTTCTCGTTCCTCGATATGGTCCGTTGAAAAAAGGATCATAAGCTTTTGGCAAGCATTTCTTTTTTTTTTCATCATCACATAATATGGTTTTTTTTTCAAGCATATCCAGACTAGAGGATCTCTCATTTTGTTCTAGAATTTGGATTCGGCTTCTCAATTCATTGTTCAAATTGCACTTTTTTTTTTCATTAGCATAAATCCAAGAATTATAAAGATCTTCGTCATATAGTTTTTCTATTATGTACAAAGAAATTCTTCGTTCTAGCATTTCCGAAAAAGTTGATAAACTGGGTGGATATGTAAAGGATATTATTTGTTTCCCATCACTTGTACATGTAAAAAAAAAAAATTGTGACATTTCATTGCGTAAAGCATTTTCTAATTTATCATTTTTTATATATCGTAATGGACGATTCCATCGCTTATAATCAAAAAAAAAAGTGACAAAAATTTTTTCAACCCACAATCTTTTATTTTTCTCTTCTTTCAGTCTTCCCAATTCCCAATTCTCTTGATGGGTTTCCAGATCAAAATCTTCGTAAACCGGGCTATCTTGATAGTATGCCTCTTTAAAGTTCAATTCATCCTTTGTTTTTTCCTTTCCATTAACTTGGATCTCTTCCGTTTCATCTATTTTGTCCAGATCCTCCTTTTCTTCCGAACAAAGGGAAGGTTTTTCTTCGGTGGATTCCTCTTGTTCTTGTTCAGTCTCCTTCATTTCATAAGTTGTTTCTACATCATTTTCTTCCTTTATTTTTCCCCCTTCTTCCGTTTCTGAGGTTTCTTTATCTTTCAGTTTCTTAGTGACAATAGGTGACGGCATTTTGCCTAAAGAGTAAACACAGGTAAGAAATAAGAGGATACTAAAGA